TTACGGGATCCCTATCTACCAAAATTTTTACTTCTGGTTCCGGCGAACGAATAATCATTGAGTCCTCCTCTTTCCGGACAACACATACAAAGAGACCCGCCAATAAATAGTTAAGTAATTAGTAAAACTCTGTGAGATGTTTCGACTTAGTTTTTTATCTTAACATCTCCCATCTATCTATTTTCTTTAGTTATTCACTAGAGCAATTATGATCTGGAAGTCGATCCGGGGCAAGTGTTCGGATCTATTATGACATATCCGCGAGGCGCTTAACGGACCCTTTTAATATTATAAAAACATTTTCTGGGCTTTGAATTGACGCAAAAACAATTTTTTTGTGCAATATATTGTATTTATATCTCAATTCAAAGTTCCTAAATGTAACTAATTTATGTCTTGCATATAACAATATGACTCTATTCCGTACTTTATTCAAAATTTGACGAGAAGTAATTATAAGAGACATCTTAGTATTTATCTTTAGTTATTTGAGGGTATCTTTTATTAGTTTTATTTATTTTATTATTTATTAGTTTTATTTTTTTATTTATATTTATTATAGTATAAAATTCTATAGTAGAAAATAATAAAATTTTCTACCTTAATAATCGTTTATTACTATGAAATACTATATGAAAGAAAACGATCTTAGATTAGAAGGGATATAATAAAATTCTTTGATTGGTTATTCCCAGAAAAACCATCCGCTTTGGTTATTTGACCGATAGGGACAACAACCAATTAATTATAACAAATCGAGAAAATTAGAAATGTAAACTAAATAAATAAACTAGTATTCTTAGTCAAAACGCCTTGTAATCTTTAACCAATTCTGTGCTTCAATATAATTACTAGGAGTAAGCGCTATAGCTTGTTTCCAATACTCGGCGGCTTGATCGAACCACGCCTCCGCAATTTCCGAATCTCCTTGCTGAACGGCCTGTTCTCCCCGGTCGGAATAGGGGGACAAATTCCTTCCCTTAGAACCGTACTTGAGAGTTTCCGACCTCATACGGCTCAGCGGTCAAATTCTTTGGATGTCTTATCTTTTAATCTAGCATATCTAATTGAATGAGATCTCTCCTAGATATATCGCGATTCCTTTTTTTTGAGTTAACCAAAAGAAATAGGTTAATTACATGAGTTTCAAACTAAAAATTTTATTAATAATCAGTTTTATCTTTTCTCCCACCTTCAGACAAATAAAGCATAAGCATTTTTACTATCATTATAATTTTCTGAAAGGTAACTATCTCGGTTTCATATATACATTTATATTTATATAGATATAGAATTTTTGAAAAAAAAAACCTTCCTTCATAAGAAAGAAAAGACTTACTATCTTTGGGATCTGATGCTACACCGCTGCTCAATACCTTAGGGGATCTACTTTATTACAGAAGTTGATTCCTAACTTTTATCTCATATCATGACATAAGTAAGCAGTTTTATTGTATCGGACCAAAACCTCGCGAATTGATCTTTACGGCGCTTCTTCTATCAATTAGATCCGTTATCCATAGAATAAAGTATCTAGGCATATCTATTTCTTCATTTTCATATTTATACTTTGATATGAAGTTTATTTCTTTGCTACAGCTGATAAAAATCGTTGTTTTGAACGATACATATGTAGAAAGCCTACCTTTTTATAGTATTTATTAACTTAACGTTAACGGATTTGTTCTTTATTTTTTTTTCTATAGTGGAGATAGTCGCACGTAATGACAGATCACGGCCATATTATTAAAAGCTTGTGGTAGAAATGGATTTCGCTCTAGTGCCCTAAAATAATATTCCAAAGCTTTTGTATGTTCTCCGTTCCTTGTATGGATAAGGCCTATGTTATAGAGTATATAACTTCGATCATAAGGATCAATTTCCAGTCGCATAGCTTCATAATAATTCTGTAAAGCTTCCGCATAATTTCCTTCCGATTGAGCCGACATCCGTTACGGTCGTTATTCGATTCAAAGAATCTCCGTTCCAGAACCGTACGTGAGATTTTCACCTCATACGGCTCCTCCCTATATGTGCATAATGAAAAAAGACGTTTAATCAAAAAAGATTGAAATATTCTCATTATAAACTGAGCGGGGCTGGTGTTTTTACAAGAAATCTCTAGCCAACCTTCTTGTAAAAGATCTTTCCTTAACATAAATCATGTTCGTATTTTATTAGATAATAAAGGGCGCCTCCAACAATTTCTTTGTCTGCAACGCCCTTTAATTTGCAGGAATTAGTCACTTCAACAGTCTTCGATGGTTATACGGGTATCCAAAATACGAACGAGATGGATGTTTGTTGTCCCAACCATTCTTCTTAGTCCCAATCCTGATACGTAAAAGGAATAATTTATAACAAAGTTTTAGTGTGTTGATTCCTAGGAGTAGTGCCTCTTTCCCTATGCCTCCTATTGGTACTAGTGGAGTAGGGTTGACCTAACCCATAGGTGTAATGTAACCTTTCGCTCAATACTCTATAATCGACAATTGAAGCATCTGAGGCTGCATTAATCGGGGATACACGACAGAAGGGGTTGCTTTATTTACAAACTTCACCTTCAACAAGCGTAGATTTTTTTAAATCCTTTTTTTCTTCCTATCCCGAAAAAAAAAGAATGTTGTCTTTCTCGTAAGACTGGAGCCGCTAAAAAAAATAGAAAAAAAAAAAATAAGAATAATAATCAAATCGCACCATCTCTGTAATAGGTGAATGCCTCTTTTTCTCCTGAAGTTGTCGGAATTATTCGTAATAAGATAGTGGCTACAATTGAAAAGGTTTTATCAATAAAATTTCCATTTATCCCAGATCTAGACATAGGTATATTAATCCATTCGATACTTTTTTTTTATTTCCTTTCGTGAGAAAATTACACAAACAAAGGAATTGTCCGGTACGAAATAACGTAAAAACGGATTCATTAAAACAAATGGATGGCCCTATTACTCAAAATTCAAATTGTTTATTTTTGACAGGAATTAATAAAAAAAGTGTTTTAATTCGATTCTATTTCATCCAAACCTAGTAATATAAGATAAGAATGGAAGCAAATCTTCTGATTTCATTGAAGTTGAAGAATCGAAGAATTTATCTTACGGATTAGGATAATTCGAGAAGTTTTGATTCCAAAGAGAAAAAAGAGTCGAATAATCATTCTATGTATATGATTAAAACGGAATCCCGTCTGTTTTGTGTTGTGTATGTATATATTGGGTATACGCTAGACAATCAAATAGAAAAACCGGGGGGCGATTCATTAATTTGGAATAAATCTATGGGTTAAGCGGTTGAAGTAAGGAGTTCTTGTTGAAAAATATAAAACTGTAAAGGATATAATTTTTATTAAATTAGTAAACATAGTCTAAAAAAATAGATCGGTCGGTTAATTCGTTCCAATTGAGTGATTTAATATGGTATAAATATTAGAAAGGGCGCAAACACTATCTTCGCAACCATGAATAGATATCTATCTTTATTTTAATTTTACAATTTTCCTTAAAAAAAAAAAAATTATCTTTATCCCCAGCCTCCGAGGAAGGATTTATCTTTGATGAAAAGTTTTATATTTTATTTTATACTTTAATAGAGTTCATTTTTTTATAGTAAAAATTGAATGTATATACCTACCCAAAATGAATATGAATGACTCACTATTTACTCGGTTTTTGTGCCATAATTATTATATAGGAGAGATGGCCGAGTGGTTGAAGGCGTAGCATTGGAACTGCTATGTAGACGTTTGTTTACCGAGGGTTCGAATCCCTCTCTTTCCGTCTCTTTATTTCACCCAATTCATAAATGTTACTGGCCACAACACATAAAATAAGAATGTATACTCCAACTGTGTAGCCCATACCCTTTCTTTGATACGGATTCTTTATTCCTAATCCTAATTTCGGTGGTATGAAAAATACTGGACAAAATGTACAAGGAATGAAAATCCCCTACGGGTCTATGATACATGAATGAAAGAAAAATCCCCAGACCAAACCCCTTAGCTTACTTAAGTTCTATTATTTTAGTTATGCTTAAGTCTGACGAGAGTAATATTCTACAACTAGCAATTCATTTATTTTCAAATCGACACATTTACTATTTATTATTTGATTGACTAATCCTTTACATTTAAAGGGGTGAAGAGTCAAATGCTTTGGTAATTCCTCAGGGGGGGGGAGAAAGGGAAGGGTAGAACCACTATACTGTTGCGGTCAACTACACTCAACATGTTTTATCTATTAAATATAGTTATTTACTCATTATCCTGGGCGGATAGCGGGAATCGAACCCGCATCTTCTCCTTGGCAAAGAGAAATTTTACCATTCGACCATATCCGCACTATAATATATAATATTATTATAGAATTTATTTTATCTATTATTTTATTTATTTAATATTATTTATTTATATATTTAATATATTTATATTTTATTTTTGAATATATATATTATATATAATTATTTATAAAATTCTTAGAATACATATGTTAGTATATTTTGTATAGTTAAATTTTATTATTTTCCATTTTTACAATACAAATATTTTTACAATACAAATATATAAAAGTTTTACCCCTCCCTCTAAATTTTAATTTTTTCCTTATTTGCATTTTGGGGACTTATATTGAATTTTAATGTGTCTCACAACCTGAAGGAATTCGGAGAGAGGGGTCATTTGATTTTTGGATCTAGGACGAATAGGTTTAAGAGATGAGAGAATTAAGAATACCCACTAGAAAGACTAATCCAATCCATAATGATGTACCGGAAAATACAACATTTTTGTTACCCGACCAACCCTCAGGGGAAGCAAATACAACAGGTACACTAATCAGTAAGATTAATGAAGTAGCAATTAATGCAAAAACAGCCAATTGGAAAGCAATAGTCATGTTTCTAATCCTCCAACCTACCAACAAAAGAATTATACCATTTGATCCCTTTAGCAGCAAAAAATTGTAAAAAAAAAAAAAAAAAATGCATCGTGGAACGATTTTCTC